AGTATAAATATAATTCTGTAGAGAATGGTATGATATAAATGTACCAACCAGAAATTTAAGGAAAAAGCGCTTTTAGATCTCTTTTCCCCCCTTTTTTTCAATTCTCTACTCTAATATCGTATTTTGGTTTTGGATATTACTCTAGATTGTATATAGTGAGTTGTATATTTAGATTTCCTAATTAGATTCGATTTTTTTGAACCGCGCATACGTGGCCTTGGGATAAGATAAAAAAAGAATATTTCAAAAACTAGTCAATGATGGCCCTCCATGGATTCACCTATATAAGCCGCGGCTAAAGTTGCAAAAATAAGAGCTTGAATACCACTTGTAAATAATCCAAGGAACATGACAGGTATAGGAACCACTAAAGGTACTAAAGAAACAAGAACAACAACTACTAATTCATCAGCTAATATATTTCCGAAAAGTCGAAAACTAAGCGATAAAGGCTTTGTGAAATCTTCTAAGATGTTAATGGGTAAAAGGATTGGGGTTGGTTGAATATATTTCCCGAAATAACCTAATCCCTTTTTGGTAAGACCCGCATAGAAATATGCCACTGACGTGAGTAAAGCCAAAGCAACAGTAGTATTAATATCATTCGTGGGGGCGGCTAACTCCCCATGAGGTAATTGTATGATTTTCCAAGGTAAAAGGGCTCCTGACCAATTTGAAACAAAAATAAATAGAAACATAGTTCCAATAAAAGGAACCCAGGGGCCATATTCTTCTCCAATTTGAGTTTTACTCACATCTCGAATGAATTCAAGTACATATTCGAAGAAATTCTGACCGCCGGTCGGAATAGTTTGTGGGTTCCGAACAGCTAGAGTAGCTGAACCTAATAAGATAGTAATTACAATCCAAGAAGTAATAAGTACTTGGCCGTGGACTTGGAAACCTCCTATTTTCCAATAGAAATGTTGGCCTACTTCAACACCAGAAATATCGTATAACACATTTAGTGTGTTGATGGAACAGGATAGAACATTCATATTACCCTCTGACAAAAATATAGCTTTCAATAAAATTATTTTGATTCAACCATCTCTTTCTCTACGTGACTACTTGAACCCCGCATCTTTATTTGGAATACCAATTCCACTCTTTAATAACAACCAATCACATAATATCCCCAGTTTTTTATCTCTTTTTTAAAATTCAGAAATAGTATTTGAGATTCAGAAATAGTATTTGAGATTCAGAAATAGTAACCGATTCCATAAATATATGAAATTTCCAAAGTAAATTAAGTTATTTATCTTATTATTAATATTAATTATGGATTTATTATATAGCTAGAACGCCCTTCACAAATTGCGAATACTAATTTGTTAAGAATTAATCGGATTGAAGATATAGCGTCATCATTGGCTGGAATCGAAATATCTGCAAGATCGGGGTCACAGTTTGTATCGATTAAACAAATTGTTGGAATTCCCAAAGTGATACATTCTCGAAGGGCTGTATATTCTTCGTGTTGATCAACGATGATTACAATATCTGGTAACCCCGTCATATATTTAATCCCGCCTAGATATGTTTGCAAGTGAGATAATTTTCTTTTCAACATGGCCGTATCTCTTTTCGGCAGACGATTGAGTCTCCCCGTTTTTTGTTCTGTTCTCAAGTCTCTAAACTTATGAAGTCTCGTTTCTGTAGTAGACCAATTCGTTAACATACCGCCGAGCCATTTTTTATTAACATAATGACACCGAGCCCTTAGTGCAGCCCATGCTACTAGGTCCGCTGCTTTGTTTTTAGTACCAACGATTAAGAATTGTTTTCCCCTACTTGCTGCATCAAAAACCAAATCACAAGCTTCTGATAAAAAACGAGCAGTTCTAGTAAGATTTATAATATGAATACCTTTACGCTTTGCAGAGATATAAGGGGCCATTTTAGGATTCCATTTCCTAGTACCATGTCCAAAATGAACTCCGGCCTTCATCATATCTTCCAAATTTATGTTCCAATATCTTTTTGTCATTTCTCCCCACACCCCCTCTTTTTTTTTTTGAAAAAAAAAAAGAGACGAAGGTATCCTAAAATAAATAAATGTTCCGATGGAACCTTTTCTTCTACCGTAAATTAGCCGTAGATACACGACCTAAGCCATTACATTATTCCTTTCTATTCGTTATTTCTTTTTTTTTTTTACTATTAGTAAATGAAATCAAATCTTTTAAATCTTTAAAATAAAAAGATGAATCCACTTTTAGGAATCATTCAATCCTATATCCTATCCTATAAATGATTGTTCTGGTATATCATGGAAATTCTTTGTTAAGGCAAGAATCGAAAAATTTTCTGTGGTGGAACAAAATATCTCTAATTTCTCCCTCAAAGAGATTCTTTTTTTTGGTTTCCAAGGAAATGTTGTTATGTTGTCTCGAAGAGTGCCCCAATCCCTCGAATCCGGTACCAACGGGTATCATCCCCCCCAGAACAACGTTCTCTTTCAGACCTTTCAACCAATCGATACGACCCCGGAGAG